GCTAGCGTAGCTTAATACAAAGCATAGCACTGAAGATGCTAAGATGAGTCCTAAAAAACTCCGCATGCACAAAGGCATGGTCCCGACCTTATTATCAGCTTTAACTCAACTTACACATGCAAGTCTCCGCAGCCCAGTGAGTATGCCCTCAATCCCCCACCCGAGGACGAGGAGCGGGCATCAGGCACAAACATTTAGCCCAAGACGCCTGGCCAAGCCACACCCCCAAGGGAATTCAGCAGTGATAAACATTAAGCCATAAGTGAAAACTCGACTCAGTTAGTGTTAAAAGGGCCGGTAAAACTCGTGCCAGCCACCGCGGTTAGACGAGAGGCCCCAGTTGATAATATAACGGCGTAAAGGGTGGTTAAGGATTAGCAAAAATAAAGCCAAATGGCCCTTTGGCTGTCATACGCTTCTAGGTGTCCGAAGCCCTAATACGAAAGTAGCTTTAATAAGCCCACCTGACCCCACGAAAGCTGAGAAACAAACTGGGATTAGATACCCCACTATGCTCAGCCGTAAACCCAGACATCCCACTACAATCAGATGTCCGCCAGGGTACTACGAGCATTAGCTTAAAACCCAAAGGACCTGACGGTGTCTCAGACCCCCCTAGAGGAGCCTGTTCTAGAACCGATAATCCCCGTTAAACCTCACCACTCCTAGCCATCCCAGCCTATATACCGCCGTCGTCAGCTTACCCTGTGAAGGTAATAAAAGTAAGCAAAATGGGCACAACCCAAAACGTCAGGTCGAGGTGTAGCGCATGAAGTGGAAAGAAATGGGCTACATTTTCTATTACAGAATATCACGAACATGCACCATGAAACAATGCTTGAAGGAGGATTTAGTAGTAAAAAGGAAATAGAGTGTCCTTTTGAACCCGGCTCTGAGACGCGTACACACCGCCCGTCACTCTCCCCTGTCAAAACGCACCCAAAATACTTAATAACATAGCACCGACAAGGGGAGGCAAGTCGTAACACGGTAAGTGTACCGGAAGGTGCACTTGGACCAAACCCAGGGTGTGGCTGAGTTAGTCAAGCATCTCACTTACACCGAGAAGACATCCATGCAAATTGGATCACCCTGAGCCAAACAGCTAGCTTATTTACCAAAACTAACCAAACAATATAAATAAAATAAAATAGACAAAACACAAAAAACTAAACCATTCTTTTACCTGAGTATGGGAGACAGAAAAGGTTCAACCAAAGCAATAGAAACAGTACCGCAAGGGAAAGCTGAAAGAGAAATGAAACAACCCATATAAGCACAAAAAAGCAAAGATTAAACCCTGTACCTTTTGCATCATGATTTAGCCAGTAAACCCAAGCAAAGAGACCTTTAGTTTGATACCCCGAAACCAGGTGAGCTACCCCGAGACAGCCTATTAAGGGCCAACCCGTCTCTGTGGCAAAAGAGTGGGAAGAGCTCCGGGTAGAAGTGATAGACCTACCGAACCTGGTGATAGCTGGTTGCCTAAGAAACGAATAGAAGTTCAGCCTCGTACGCCTCAAATCAAACAAACATAAACAAGACACCCAGAGAAACACACGAGAGTTAGTTAAAGGGGGTACAGCCCCTTTAACAAAGGGTACAACCTTATCAGGAGGATAAAGATCATAATACATAAAACATACTGTTCCAGTGGGCCTAAAAGCAGCCACCTAAATAGAAAGCGTTAAAGCTCAGACAGAAAAAAGTTTATTATTCCGATAAACAATCTTACTCCCCTAAATTATATTAGGCTAATCCATGCCCCCATGGAAGAAATTATGCTAAAATGAGTAACAAGAAGGCCCGCCCTTCTCCCAGCACAAGTGTAAGCCAAACCGGACAAACCATTGGCAACTAACGAACTCAACCCAAGAGAGCAATGTGAACCATAAAAAAACCAAGAAAACCCCACACCAAATAATCGTTAACCCCACACTGGAGTGCTACTTAAGAGGAAAGACTAAAAGAAAAGGAAGGAACTCGGCAAACACAAGCCTCGCCTGTTTACCAAAAACATCGCCTCCTGCAACACAACCATGTATAGGAGGTCCAGCCTGCCCAGTGACTACAAGTTCAACGGCCGCGGTATTTTGACCGTGCAAAGGTAGCGCAATCACTTGTCTTTTAAATAGAGACCTGTATGAATGGCCAAACGAGGGCTTAACTGTCTCCCTTTTCCAGTCAGTGAAATTGATCTGCCCGTGCAGAAGCGGACATATTATTACAAGACGAGAAGACCCTTTGGAGCTTAAGGTACAAAACTCAACCACGTCAAGCAACTCAACAAAAAGCAAAAACTTTGCGGAAAATGAGATTTTACCTTCGGTTGGGGCGACCACGGAGGAAAATAAAGCCTCCAAGTGGACTGGGATATACCTCCTAAAACTAAGAGAAACATCTCTAAGCCACAGAACATCTGACCAAACATGATCCGGCCACCTATTGACCGATCAACGAACCAAGTTACCCTAGGGATAACAGCGCAATCCTCTCCCAGAGTCCATATCGACGAGAGGGTTTACGACCTCGATGTTGGATCAGGACATCCTAATGGTGCAGCCGCTATTAAGGGTTCGTTTGCTCAACGATTAAAGTCCTACGTGATCTGAGTTCAGACCGGAGCAATCCAGGTCAGTTTCTATCTGTAACGCTACTTTTCCTAGTACGAAAGGATCGGAAAAGAGGGGCCAATACTTCAAGCACGCCCCACCCCTAATTTATGAAAGCAAATAAATAAAACAAAGGGAGAGCCAAAATCCAAACTGGCCAAAATAAGGACATACTGGGGTGGCAGAGCATGGTAAATTGCGAAAGGCCTAAGCCCTTTTAGCCAGAGGTTCAAATCCTCTCCCCAGTTCATGCTAAACATCCTAATAACTCACCTAATTAACCCACTAGCTTATATCGTACCTATCCTTCTAGCAGTAGCTTTCCTAACACTAGTTGAACGAAAAGTACTAGCTTATATGCAACTACGAAAAGGACCTAACGTAGTAGGACCCTACGGACTATTACAACCCATTGCCGACGGAGTCAAACTATTTATTAAAGAACCAGTACGCCCATCTACCTCATCCCCATTCCTATTTCTAACCACCCCAATACTTGCACTAACCCTGGCCATAACCCTATGAGCACCCATACCAATACCCCACCCAGTAACAGACCTAAACCTAGGAATCCTATTCATCCTAGCCCTATCAAGCCTTGCAGTATACTCAATCCTTGGATCAGGATGAGCATCAAACTCAAAATACGCACTAATCGGAGCCCTACGAGCCGTAGCCCAAACGATTTCATATGAAGTAAGCCTAGGACTCATTCTCCTCTCAGTAATTATCTTCTCCGGAGGATATACCCTACAAACATTTAACATTACCCAAGAAAGCATCTGACTACTCGTACCCGCCTGACCTTTAGCCACAATGTGATATATCTCAACACTAGCCGAAACAAACCGAGCACCATTCGACCTAACAGAAGGAGAATCAGAACTAGTTTCCGGCTTCAACGTAGAATATGCAGGAGGGCCATTCGCCCTCTTTTTCCTAGCCGAATACGCTAACATCTTACTAATAAATACCTTATCAGCCGTACTATTCTTAGGAGCCTCACACATCCCAAGCATCCCTGAACTTACAACAATCAACCTAATAACTAAAGCCGCACTACTATCAATTGTATTTTTATGAGTACGAGCCTCCTACCCACGATTCCGATATGACCAATTAATGCACCTAGTCTGAAAAAACTTCCTTCCACTAACCCTTGCCTTCGTACTATGACACACCGCCCTACCAATCGCACTAGCAGGACTCCCCCCACAACTATAACTAATGGAACTGTGCCTGAATGCCCAAGGACCACTTTGATAGAGTGACTTATAGGGGTTAAAATCCCCTCAGTTCCTAGAAAGAAGGGAATCGAACCCATACTCAAGAGATCAAAACTCTTGGTGCTTCCTCTACACCACTTCCTAAAGGCGGGGTCAGCTAATCAAGCTTTCGGGCCCATACCCCGAACATGACGGTTAAAATCCCTCCTCCGCCAATGAACCCATACGTACTTATAATCCTACTTTCCAGCCTAGGACTAGGAACCACCCTAACCTTCGCCAGCTCCCACTGACTACTAGCTTGAATAGGACTAGAAATTAATACCCTAGCAATCACCCCATTAATAGCACAACACCACCACCCACGCGCAGTAGAAGCAACCACAAAATACTTCCTAACCCAAGCCACAGCAGCAGCAATAATCCTATTTGCAAGCACAACAAACGCCTGAATAACAGGAGAATGAAGCATCAACGACCTATCCAGCCCAATCGCCAGCACAATATTCATAACTGCTTTAGCCCTAAAAATTGGACTCGCACCAATACACTTTTGAATACCAGAAGTCCTACAAGGACTAGACCTCCTAACAGGCCTAATTTTATCCACTTGACAAAAACTTGCCCCATTCGCACTAATTATTCAAACTGCCCAAACCATCGACCCAACACTATTAACTCTACTAGGGGCCACATCCACACTAGTAGGAGGATGAGGAGGACTAAATCAAACTCAACTACGAAAAATCCTAGCCTACTCCTCAATTGCCCACATAGGATGAATAATCATTGTCATCCAATACGCCCCCCAACTCACCCTAATCGCACTGGGAATATATATTATTATAACATCTGCAGCATTCCTTACACTAAAAGCATCATTCACAACTAAAATTAATACACTGGCAACAACCTGGTCAAAAAGCCCAATCCTAGCATCAACCACTGCCCTAGCACTACTATCACTAGGAGGCCTCCCCCCACTAACAGGATTTATACCAAAATGACTAATCCTGCAAGAACTAACAAAACAAGACCTCCCAATCATTGCCACAGCCATAGCCCTAGCCGCCCTAATCAGCTTATACTTCTACCTACGACTATGCTACGCCATAACATTAACAATTTCCCCAAATACAACAAACTCAATCACCCCCTGACGAACCCAAACAACCCAAACATATCTACCCCTAGCCATATTCACCACAACCGCCCTAGGACTACTACCAATAACCCCAACCATTATAATAATAACCACCTAGGGATTTAGGATAAAACAAGACCAAGAGCCTTCAAAGCTCTAAGTAGAAGTGAAAATCTTCTAATCCCTGATAAGACCTACAAGAAATTAACTTGCATTTCCTGATTGCAAATCAGATGTTTTTATTAAACTAAGGCCTTACTAGATGAGAAGGCCTCGATCCTACAAACTCTTAGTTAACAGCTAAGCGCTCAAGCCAGCGAGCATCCATCTACTTTTCCCGCCGTTAAAACTCAGTAAGGCGGGAAAAGCCCCGGCAGAGTATTAATCTACGTCTCTGGATTTGCAATCCAATGTGTTCTTCACCACAAGGCTATGATAGGGAGAGGACTCAAACCTCTGTCTTCGGGGCTACAACCCACCGCCTGAACACTCGGCCACCCTACCTGTGGCAATCACGCGCTGATTCTTCTCTACCAACCACAAAGACATTGGTACCCTTTATCTAGTATTTGGTGCCTGAGCCGGAATAGTAGGAACCGCCTTGAGCCTTCTCATTCGGGCTGAACTAAGTCAACCCGGATCACTTCTAGGCGACGACCAAATCTACAATGTTATCGTCACTGCTCACGCCTTCGTAATAATTTTCTTTATAGTAATGCCTATCCTTATTGGAGGGTTCGGAAACTGACTCGTACCATTAATGATCGGCGCCCCAGACATGGCATTCCCCCGTATAAATAACATAAGTTTTTGACTTCTGCCCCCCTCATTCCTATTACTACTGGCTTCCTCTGGTGTTGAAGCTGGGGCCGGAACAGGATGAACAGTATATCCACCTCTTGCAGGAAATTTAGCCCACGCAGGAGCATCAGTAGACCTAACAATTTTCTCACTCCACTTAGCAGGAGTCTCATCAATTTTAGGGGCCATTAATTTCATCACCACAACCATTAACATGAAACCCCCAGCCATTTCACAATACCAAACACCCCTATTCGTCTGATCCGTACTCGTAACCGCCGTTCTACTTCTCCTATCACTACCAGTTTTAGCTGCCGGAATCACAATGCTTTTAACAGACCGAAATCTTAATACCACATTCTTCGACCCAGCAGGAGGAGGAGACCCAATTCTTTACCAACACTTATTCTGATTCTTTGGTCACCCAGAAGTCTACATTCTCATTCTTCCAGGATTCGGTATTATCTCCCATGTCGTAGCCTATTATTCAGGTAAAAAAGAACCGTTTGGTTATATAGGGATAGTCTGAGCAATAATGGCTATTGGCCTTTTAGGATTCATTGTATGAGCCCACCACATATTTACCGTAGGAATAGATGTAGATACTCGCGCATACTTCACATCTGCAACAATAATTATCGCCATCCCAACCGGTGTAAAAGTATTCAGCTGACTAGCTACACTCCACGGAGGATCAATTAAATGAGAAACTCCAATACTCTGGGCCCTCGGGTTCATTTTCCTATTTACAGTAGGAGGACTTACAGGAATTGTCCTATCCAATTCATCACTTGACATTGTACTACACGATACATACTACGTAGTTGCACACTTCCACTACGTACTATCAATAGGTGCCGTATTTGCTATTATAGCAGCTTTCGTACACTGATTCCCACTACTAACCGGATACACTCTACATAGCGCCTGAACAAAAATTCACTTCGGAGTAATATTTATCGGAGTTAACCTCACATTCTTCCCACAACACTTCCTAGGCTTAGCAGGCATACCACGACGATATTCGGACTACCCAGACGCCTACGCACTATGAAACACAGTATCATCTATTGGGTCACTAATTTCTCTAGTAGCAGTAATCATGTTCCTATTCATCTTATGAGAAGCTTTCGCCGCCAAACGAGAAGTATTATCTGTAGAATTAACTACAACAAACGTAGAATGGCTTCACGGCTGCCCTCCTCCTTATCATACATACGAGGAACCGGCATTCGTCCAAATTCAATCAAACTAACGAGAAAGGGAGGAATTGAACCCCCATATGCTGGTTTCAAGCCAGCCACATAACCACTCTGTCACTTCCTTCTAAAGACATTAGTAAACTGCAAATTACACCACCTTGTCAAGGTGGAATCGTAGGTTAAATCCCTGCATGTCTTAAACTAAAAACTTAATGGCACATCCAACACAACTAGGATTCCAAGACGCGGCATCACCCGTTATAGAAGAACTTCTACACTTCCATGATCACGCATTAATAATTGTGCTCCTAATTAGCACTTTAGTATTATATATTATTACTGCAATGGTTTCAACTAAACTTACTAACAAATACATCCTAGACTCCCAAGAAATCGAAATCGTATGAACTATTCTTCCAGCCGTAATTTTAGTCTTAATCGCCCTACCATCACTACGTATTTTATATCTTATAGACGAAATTAACGACCCCCACCTTACAATTAAAGCAATAGGACACCAGTGATACTGAAGCTACGAGTACACAGACTATGAAAACCTAGGCTTCGACTCCTACATAGTACCAACCCAAGACCTCACCCCAGGACAATTCCGACTCTTAGAAACTGACCACCGAATGGTCGTCCCAATAGAGTCCCCAGTCCGTGTACTAGTATCTGCTGAAGATGTACTACACTCCTGAGCTGTCCCATCTCTAGGTGTAAAAATAGACGCAGTCCCAGGACGATTAAATCAAGCCGCCTTTATCGCCTCACGCCCAGGTGTATTCTATGGACAATGCTCCGAAATCTGCGGTGCCAACCACAGCTTTATACCTATCGTAGTAGAAGCAGTTCCACTAGAACACTTCGAAAACTGATCCTCACTGATACTAGAAGACGCCTCGCTAGGAAGCTAAATATTGGACAAAGCATTGGCCTTTTAAGCCAAAGATTGGTGATTCCCGACCACCTCTAGTGAATGCCACAATTAAACCCCGGCCCTTGATTCGCAATTTTAGTATTCTCCTGACTAATCTTCCTAACCATTATTCCTACTAAAATCCTAAACCATATTTCACCAAACGAACCAAGCCCAGTGAGTGCTGAAAAACACAAAACTGAGTCCTGAGACTGACCATGATAGCAAGCTTCTTCGATCAATTCGCAAGCCCATCCTACCTGGGAATCCCACTAATTGCCATCGCAATTGCACTCCCATGAGTTATATATCCAACCCCATCATCCCGATGAATCAACAACCGACTTATCACAATTCAAGGTTGATTTATTAATCGATTTACAAACCAACTGATATTACCACTAAACGTAGGAGGCCATAAATGAGCGCTCCTCCTAGCCTCACTGATAATCTTCCTAATTACTATTAACATATTAGGCCTACTCCCATATACATTCACACCTACAACTCAACTATCACTTAACATAGGGTTCGCTGTGCCGTTATGACTTGCCACAGTAATTATTGGAATACGAAACCAACCAACAGTTGCCCTAGGACACCTCCTTCCAGAAGGAACGCCCATCCCACTAATCCCAGTACTTATCATTATCGAAACAATCAGCTTATTCATCCGACCACTAGCCCTAGGAGTCCGACTCACAGCAAACCTAACCGCAGGTCACCTACTAATTCAACTAATCGCTACAGCCGTATTTGTCCTTTTACCAATAATGCCAACAGTAGCAATCCTAACTGCCACTGTACTATTCTTGCTAACACTACTAGAAGTTGCAGTAGCAATAATTCAAGCCTATGTATTCGTACTCCTCCTAAGCTTGTACCTACAAGAAAACGTTTAATGGCCCACCAAGCACATGCCTATCATATAGTTGACCCAAGCCCATGACCTCTAACCGGAGCCATCGCTGCATTACTAATAACATCCGGCTTAGCAATCTGATTCCACTTCCACTCAACAACACTAATAACTCTAGGATTAATTCTTCTACTCCTTACAATATATCAATGATGACGAGACATTATCCGAGAAGGAACCTTCCAAGGCCACCACACGCCCCCAGTACAAAAAGGCCTGCGATACGGAATAATCCTATTCATCACCTCTGAAGTCTTCTTCTTCCTTGGATTCTTCTGAGCCTTCTACCACTCAAGCTTAGCACCAACACCAGAGCTAGGAGGATGCTGACCTCCAACAGGAATTACTCCCCTAGACCCATTTGAAGTGCCGCTCCTCAACACAGCCGTACTACTAGCATCAGGAGTCACAGTAACATGAGCTCACCACAGTATCATAGAAGGAGAACGAAAACAAGCAATCCAGTCCTTAGCACTAACCATTCTACTAGGACTATACTTCACTGCTCTCCAAGCCATAGAATACTACGAAGCACCATTCACAATTGCAGACGGAGTTTACGGCTCAACATTCTTCGTAGCCACAGGATTCCACGGACTGCACGTTATCATTGGATCTTCTTTCTTGGCTGTATGTCTCCTACGCCAAATCCAATACCACTTCACATCTGAACATCACTTTGGCTTCGAAGCCGCTGCCTGATACTGACATTTCGTCGACGTAGTATGACTATTCCTCTACGTATCAATCTACTGATGAGGCTCATAAATCTTTCTAGTATCAAAGTTAGTATAAGTGACTTCCAATCACACGGTCTTGGTTAAACCCCAAGGAAAGATAATGAACTTAATCATAACCATTCTCATAATTACAATAGCCCTATCATTAATCCTAGCAGTCGTATCCTTTTGATTACCACAAATAAACCCAGACGCAGAAAAACTATCTCCTTACGAATGCGGATTCGACCCACTAGGATCCGCCCGACTGCCTTTCTCCCTACGCTTCTTCCTAGTAGCAATCCTATTCCTGCTTTTTGACCTAGAAATTGCCCTCCTCCTACCTCTTCCATGAGGAGATCAACTTCACAACCCCACCGGAACATTCTTCTGAGCCACAACAGTCCTAATCCTACTAACCCTCGGCCTAATCTATGAATGAACCCAAGGGGGCTTAGAATGAGCAGAATAGGGAGTTAGTCCAAGACAAGACCTCTGATTTCGGCTCAGAAAATCGTGGTTTAATTCCACGACCCCCTTATGACACCCGTACATTTTAGCTTTAGCTCAGCATTCATTCTAGGACTGATAGGACTAGCATTTCACCGAACCCACCTACTCTCCGCTCTCCTTTGTTTAGAAGGAATAATATTATCCCTATTCATTGCATTAGCCCTATGAGCACTACAATTCGAATCTACAGGATTTTCCACAGCCCCTATACTCCTACTAGCCTTCTCCGCCTGTGAAGCTAGTACAGGCCTAGCATTACTAGTCGCCACAGCCCGAACTCACGGAACCGACCGCCTACAAAACCTAAATCTACTACAATGCTAAAAGTACTAATCCCCACAATCATGCTATTCCCAACAATTTGATTGGCCTCACCCAAATGGCTATGAACAACTACAACCGCACACAGCCTTCTAATCGCCTTTATTAGTCTGACATGACTAAAATGAACATCAGAAACAGGATGAACCTCCTCCAATACATACCTAGCCACAGACCCACTATCGACACCTCTTCTTGTATTAACATGCTGACTACTCCCACTAATAATTCTAGCTAGCCAAAACCACATCAACCCAGAGCCAATTAGCCGACAACGATCATACATTACACTCCTCGCCTCACTACAAACCTTTCTAATCATAGCATTTGGCGCCACCGAGATCATTATATTTTATATCATATTTGAAGCTACACTAATCCCAACCCTTATCATCATTACCCGATGAGGTAATCAAACTGAGCGCCTAAACGCAGGAACATACTTCCTATTTTATACCTTGGCAGGATCACTCCCACTTCTAGTTGCCCTACTACTACTTCAACAATCAACAGGAACACTATCAATATTAGTACTACAATACTCACAACCACTACAACTCAACTCCTGAGGTCACATAATCTGATGAGCCGGCTGCTTAATCGCATTCCTAGTAAAAATACCACTATATGGCGTACACCTATGACTTCCAAAAGCACACGTAGAAGCCCCTGTAGCAGGGTCTATAGTACTTGCAGCAGTACTATTAAAACTAGGAGGATACGGAATAATACGTATAATAATTATATTAGACCCGCTATCAAAAGAACTCGCCTACCCATTTATTATTCTAGCCCTCTGAGGAATTATTATAACCGGCTCAATTTGCCTTCGACAAACAGACTTAAAATCCCTAATTGCCTACTCATCTGTTAGCCACATAGGCCTAGTAGCAGGAGGAATTTTAATTCAAACCCCATGAGGATTTTCAGGAGCAATCATCCTAATAATTGCCCACGGACTAGTATCCTCAGCACTATTCTGCCTAGCTAATACAGCATATGAACGAACCCACAGCCGAACAATAATTCTTGCCCGAGGACTCCAAGTAATCTTTCCACTAACCGCAGTATGATGATTCATTGCCAACCTCGCTAATCTAGCACTTCCACCATTACCTAACTTAATAGGAGAACTTATAATTATCACAACTCTATTTAACTGATCCCCATTAACCATTTTATTAACAGGACTTGGAACACTAATTACAGCCGGCTACTCATTATACATATTCCTCATATCACAACGAGGCCCAACCCCGAACCACATCACAAGCCTCCAACCATTCCATACCCGAGAACATCTACTAATAACTATACACCTAATCCCAGTTCTACTTCTAGTAACAAAGCCAGAACTCATATGAGGATGATGCTACTGTAAGTATAGTTTAACCAAAATATTAGATTGTGATTCTAAAGATAGGAGTTAAAATCCCCTTACTCACCAAGGAAGTACAGAAAATAGTAAGCACTGCTAATCCTTACCTACCATGGTTAAATTCCGTGGCTTCCTTGCGCTTTCAAAGGATAACAGCTCATCCGTTGGTCTTAGGAACCAAAAACTCTTGGTGCAAATCCAAGTGGAAGCTAAAATGGCATTAATTATACACTCATCACTCCTCCTAATTTTCTTTATCCTAGTATACCCACTAATTACCACATTAAACCCAGACCAACAAGAATCCAAACTAGCAGAAAAAACTAAAACTGCCGTTAGCTCCGCATTCTTTATTAGCCTTCTTCCTCTAATAATTTTCCTGAACCTAAAAACAGAAGGCATTATCACAAACTGACACTGAATAAACACTCAAACATTTGACATCAACATCAGCTTCAAATTCGACCACTACTCCCTAATCTTTGTCCCTATTGCCTTATACGTTACCTGATCAATTCTAGAATTTGCATTATGATACATACACTCTGACCCCAACATTGACCGATTCTTCAAATACCTACTCACATTCCTTGTAGCCATAATTATTTTAGTTACAGCCAACAATATATTCCAATTATTTATCGGCTGAGAAGGAGTAGGAATTATATCATTCTTATTAATCGGATGATGACACGGACGAGCAGACGCCAATACAGCAGCCCTACAAGCCGTTATCTACAACCGAGTAGGAGACATCGGACTAATCATAACCATAGCCTGATTTGCAATAAACTTCAACTCCTGAGAAATTCAACAAATCTTCACCCTATCAAAAAACTTCAATATAACAATCCCATTAATAGGGCTTGCCTTAGCAGCAACGGGAAAATCAGCCCAATTTGGCCTTCACCCATGACTTCCCTCCGCCATAGAAGGTCCTACGCCAGTATCCGCCCTACTGCACTCAAGCACTATAGTCGTCGCAGGCATTTTCCTATTAATCCGCCTTCACCCATTAATAGAAAATAATCAGCTCGCACTAACAATCTGCCTCTGCTTAGGAGCACTAACCTCACTATTTACAGCCACCTGCGCTCTAACCCAAAATGACATCAAAAAAATCGTAGCTTTTTCAACATCAAGCCAACTAGGACTAATAATAGTCACAATTGGACTAAACCAACCACAACTAGCATTCCTGCACATTTGTACACACGCCTTCTTCAAAGCCATACTATTCCTGTGCTCAGGGTCAATTATCCACAGCCTAAATGACGAACAAGATATCCGTAAAATAGGGGGCCTATTTAACATTATACCTGCTACCTCAACCTACTTCATAATTGGCAGCCTAGCCCTGACAGGAACCCCTTTCCTAGCAGGATTCTTCTCAAAAGACGCAATCATCGAAGCCCTAAACACCTCCCACCTAAACGCCTGAGCCCTAATCCTTACACTAATCGCCACATCATTTACCGCAGTCTACAGCTTCCGTCTAGTATACTTCGTAACTATAGGAACCCCACGATTTCCACCACTATCCCCAATCAACGAAAATAACCCACTAGTAATTAACTCAATCAAACGACTTGCCTGAGGAAGTATCATTGCAGGCTTTATTATTATACACAATTTCTTACCAATAAAAACACCAGTCATAACAATACCAACCACCCTTAAAATAGCAGCCCTCCTAGTAACTATTACAGGACTACTAGTAGCCATAGACCTCGCCAACATAACAAGCAAACAAATAAAAATTACTCCAATAATCCCTACACACCACTTCTCAAATATACTAGGGTTCTTCCCCGCAATCACCCACCGACTCCTCCCAAAACTTAAACTTACCCTAGGACAATCAGCTGCCACTCAACTAGACAAAACATGACTCGAAACCATTGGACCAAAAGGCCTAGCATTAACACAAACAATCATAGCAAAAATTACAAATGACATCACACGAGGAATAATCAAAACATACCTAACCATCTTCCTCCTAACCATAATCTTAGCTATCATCCCAATCTTACTTTAAACCGCTCGAAGAGTCCCACGACCTAAACCACGAGTGAGCTCTAATACAACAAGCAAAGTTAAAAGCAACACCCAAGCACAAATAACCAACATCCCTCCACCAGACGAATATATAACAGCCACCCCACTAATATCCCCCCGTAAAACAGAAAACTCTTTCAACCCATCAACAACAACCCAAGAACCCTCATACCATCCCCCTCAAAAAAGTCCCCCCACCAAACCGACTCCAAGCAAATAAACCAAAACATATCCCAACACAGAACGACTGCCCCAAGCCTCAGGAAAAGGCTCAGCAGCCAGAGCCGCTGAATAAGCAAAAACCACAAGCATCCCTCCTAAATAAATCAAAAAAAGGACAAGTGACAAAAAAGAGCCCCCATGACCAACCAAAACCCCACATCCAACCCCAGCTGCAACCACCAACCCAAAAGCAGCAAAATAAGGCGTAGGATTAGAAGCAACAGCAACCAAACCTACAACCAAAGCCATTAATAATAAAAACATAAAATAGGTCATAATTCTTGCTCAGACTTTAACCGAGACCAATGACTTGAAGAACCACCGTTGTTATTCAACTACAAGAACCGCTAATGGCAAGCCTACGAAAAACACACCCCCTCATTAAAATCGCTAACGACGCATTAGTCGACCTACCAGCACCATCTAACATCTCAGCATGATGAAACTTTGGATCACTCCTAGGATTATGCTTAATTACCCAAATCCTAACCGGATTATTTCTAGCAATACACTACACCTCAGACATTTCAACCGCATTCTCATCAGTAACCCACATCTGCCGAGATGTAAATTACGGTTGACTAATCCGTAATATACACGCAAACGGAGCATCATTCTTCTTCATCTGCATTTACATACATATTGCCCGAGGCCTATACTATGGATCTTACCTATACAAAGAAACCTGAAACATTGGTGTTGTACTCCTACTACTAGTCATAATAACAGCCTTTGTTGGCTACGTCCTTCCATGAGGACAAATGTCCTTCTGAGGTGCCACAGTAATTACAAACCTACTGTCCGCCGTACCATACGTAGGAGATATGTTAGTCCAATGAATCTGAGGTGGCTTCTCAGTAGATAACGCAACCCTAACACGTTTCTTCGCATTCCACTTCCTATTTCCATTCATTATCGCCGCCGTAACCATTATTCACCTTTTATTCCTTCACGAAACAGGATCAAATAACCCAATCGGACTAAACTCTGATGCAGATAAAATCTCCTTCCACCCTTACTTCACATATAAAGACCTACTCGGATTTGTAATCATACTATTAGCCCTTACCCTATTAGCACTATTCTCCCCAAACCTCTTAGGAGACCCAGAAAACTTCACCCCTGCAAACCCCTTAGTCACCCCTCCACACATTAAACCAGAATGATACTTCCTATTTGCCTACGCCATTTTACGATCAATTCCCAACAAACTAGGAGGAGTTCTTGCACTATTATTCTCAATTCTAGTATTAATAGTAGTGCCCCTTTTACATACCTCTAAACAACGAGGATTAACATTTCGCCCAATTACCCAATTCCTATTCTGAACCCTCGTAGCAGACATGATTATCTTAACATGAATTGGAGGTATACCAGTAGAACACCCATTCATTATCATCGGACAAATTGCATCCGTGCTTTACTTCGCACTATTCCTTATCTTTATACCATTAGCAGGATGACTAGAAAACAAAGCACTAGAATGAGCTTGCCCTAGTAGCTTAGCCTAAAAGCATCGGTCTTGTAATCCGAAGATCGGAGGTTAAACTCCTCCCTAGCGCCCAGAAAAGAGAGATTTTAACTCCCACCCCTGACTCCCAAAGCCAGGATTCTAAACTAAACTATTTTCTGAATAGTCCATGACGTATGGTATAGTACATAATATGCATAATATTACATTAATGTATTAATACATCTATGTATTATCACCAGTCTATTATTTTAACCATAAAGCAGGTACAGACTTTTAGGCTATACATAATACATAAATCTAAGACTCAAATAAATGTATTTAACTTGAAAAATGGCTCATTCAAATGATATTGTTAGCGACATGAATTTAATATACTTTAAAACATCCAATGTAGTAAGAAACCACCAACTATATTATATAAAGGCATATTATGCATGATAGAATCAGGGACAATACATGGCAGGGTTGCTATAAATGAATTATTACTGGCATCTGGTTCCTATTTCATGGACATAAATTTAAACTCCCCATACAAATTAATTACCCCGGCATCCGATTAATGGTGTAGTACATATGTTTCATTACCCACCATGCAAGCATTCTTTTATATGCATAAGGTATCTTTTTCTAGTTCCTTTTCACTTGGCATTTCAGAGTGCAAGCACAAATGTTAAATAAGGTTGGACATGTTACTTGTATGTTGTAATATATGTTTATTATTATAAGACATGAATTGGAAACTACATTCTTCTAATTCAAGTGCATAACATATCCATCTCTTATTCAACTATACTTGTTACTATATGCCCCCCGGTTTTTGCGCGACAAACCCCCCTACCCCCCTACGCTCAATAAATCCTGCTTTCCTTGTCAAACCCCAAAACCAAGGATGGACCTAAGAACGCGCTAAGCCAAAAAGTTGTGATATGGATTGGCTATCCCACATTATATATATATATATATATATATATAATCAATTTTTATATTTACCTCCGGCCAAACACTACCCCAATAAACCCAAGAAAATTTTACATAAACAACTCAACACTAAATATCCTAATATAACATCA